ATTCTTCTCCATTAAATTTAATATTTTTTATGTTTCTTGATTTGTGTAAAATTGATGTATTAAATATACAAAAGTCGTAAAATGTCTTATTATAATTGATTATATTGTTCTATTATAAAGATCATAGGTATTTCTTTTATAAGGATTAATCTTACTATTAATAAAACTTAAATGTTTTATTTCAATAGAAATGTTATGTCTGGTAGTTATAATCTAAGTTTTGTAATGTTATGTCTGGTAGTTATAATCTAAGTTTTGTAATGTTATGTCTGGTAATTATAATTTAAGTTTTGTAATGTTATGTCTGGTCTTTGAAAGTTAAATTGTGTTATTTAAGGTTCATAGGATAGTCTAGATTATGATCTTAGCTTTGGGAGCTAAGGATGGAAGTTAAAATCTTTCTCCTGTGATAAAATGTTGTACGGTTTTTATAGTTGAATAACAACGGTGGTTTTTCATATCACTAGTCCTGGTTAAATTCCGGGTAAAAATTATGAATTTAGTCTTTATTATAATAGTTATATTTATAGTATTCTTAATGTCTATATCAGTTAATACCAGTGGGTTTTTAAAATCTATATTGTTGGAAAGTTGATTTGTTTTAACTATAATAAATTAGAGGTATCTGTTATGTTTTGGTATTGATTACTTTTTAGTCTGAGATTTATATACTAGTCTTGGTTTAACTAATAAGTTAAACTTTAATTGTGATTCAATGACTAATTATTTCGTGTTTCTTGTTTTATTTTGGTCTAATGGCTTTTTGTTGTAAATGGGTCAGTAGTTATTAGATTTAACTTAGGATTATTTTATGATAATAAATGATGTTAAAATAAAATGGTTGGAATTCAATAGAGATTTCTTGTGTTTTTAATTTAAAATTAAATATGTTATTATAATTATTATTTGTTTTATTAATTTTAATCTTATAATAATCAAATAAATTATTAATGTGTTAAGGGTTTAATTTCTTGTATTATTTATAAGTGTGTTTTAGTATTTATTAATTTTTATTTATGTCTAATTCCTATAATTTGCGATGGTAAATTGTTTTCTTGGCTAGTGTCCGAGTAGGGATTATATGGCAATATTTATTATTTTAGTTTTAATACTTATAGTTTTTGGGGCGGTTTGCGTTTCTTGTAATCCTTCACCTTTTTATTCTATTTTTGGGTTAGTTTTGGCAACTTTGGCGAGTTGTATAATGTTAGCAGTTTATGGTGGGGCATTTGTTTCTTTAATTTTGTTTTTAATTTATTTAGGCGGGATATTGGTAGCCTTTGTTTTTTGTGTAGCTGTAGCCTCAGAGGCTTATCTTGAGGGATTGGGAAGTACATCTGTATTAGCTCGTTTCGTTTTTTGTCTTTTAATTTCTTTTATTTTTTGTGTAATTTCTATACCTTTAAAACATTTCTGTGGGGTGGTAGACGAACATCAGGATTTGTCTTTTTTACGTGGAGATTTTGTTGGGGTATCAATAATTTATGGCCCAGGAGGGGTAATGTTGATGGCTTGTGGCTGAGCCCTTTTTCTTTCATTGTTTGTTGTGCTCGAGCTTACTCGTGGGCGCAGTCTTGGCGCTTTGCGGTCAATTTAAGGCTTTATCGAGCAAGATTGTAATAGTTTTATTGTCTAGTGTTGGTTGTAATAATTTGTTAATATACTAGAATATATTTTTAGTGGCATTGTACATTTTGTTTTAGAAAGAATTTAATTCAAAAATATTTATTTTAATAATGTTAATATTTTAATTTATAGTAAAATAATTTCTTAAATATACAGTAAGATATTTTTAAATATTGGGTTAAGTTTAGTAGACTTTAAAAGTATAATATGTTATGTTGGTTTAGAATGTAAAAACTTGTAATACTTGTATAACTAAAAAATGCCAATAGGTCTAAGTCCGTGTTTTTATAATAAACGCTCATTTTTTGTAGGTTGGGCAAGGTGAAAAAATTCATATTTGGGTAAAGTATTTCAGCTGTAATAGATGAAAGTATATATTTAAGGAATAGGATCCTGTAATAATTATTATAATGTTGGGCAGCCCTGAGTATAAATGTTTAAATAATATTAAAAATTATTAAATGTCTATTCGGGGGAAGGGGGTAGAATAATAAGAAATGGGGGAAGTTAATTATAGGTGAAAGTGGAATGTTTTATGTACCTGATATACTTCAATGTATGTCTTATGAAATGTGTTTATAACATTATATCTCATTTATTAGATCATATTCATGTTCACGTTCTACATTGGCCTTGTTTAAGCAGTCACATGTCAATTGAAACCTCCCCAAAAAAAATTACCAAATGCCTTTAATTTAACGCTCGGCTTGGTGGGTAACGAGTCGGAGGAGGTACACCATCAATCAGATGCCTGTTGAAATTCAAGTTAGGGGGTCCAAGGAATGAATGGCCTTGAGATTGGAACCAGATGTCAGTAATAGTTCACCGTATGTTATCTTTACATTTATTGTCCTTGATTATCAATAAACGTATTTTCTTGATTGTACTGGTTGGTGGTTTCTTACTGCGCGTATTAGTTTGTATACATTCAATGTTATTTTCACATAGAAACTTTGTTTTTACAATTCGTCGCTAAATTATTAATTTTCCCCTATTTTCAATGATTTTAATGTATTTTATTGAATCCTATTTGTTAATCTTCTTTATTAGTAATTTGCTTTATATGACATACTTTGTTTTTAGGACTTGAGTAAATATTCTTTCATCCATTTTAATATACTTATTACATACACCCCCGTAATGAATACATATCGTGTATTTGTTACGGGGGTGTATGTAATATATACATATAATGTATATATTACATAGATAAAACAGGAATATATATCATGTAGAAGTACATGTATGAAATATTTAATGTTATAGATTACTTATTATGTGGGTTTTATATGTATGTTGTCCTTTACATGAGTGGTGATTAGTACTATTTTGTGGTTGGGGTAAAATATATGTTTATACATAGATAGGTTGTAGTAATTTTTAGCGCTAGAAAGAATTTTAATCTTCAGTCTTCGGATTACAAAACCGGGGCTTTATATTTAAGCTACTAGGGCTTTATCATTTTAGTATTTTATTTTCTATTCAGCCTGCTAAGGGATTTAGTACGAGGAACAAGGAAAAGTAAAATAATGAAGCTACTTGGCCAATAATAATGAATGGGTGTTCAACAGGTATTCCTCCAATTCATGTTAAAACGACTATGTCTGCTACTAGTGCTCAGAACAGTAGTTGGGATAAAGGACGGAATGTTAGTCCTCGCAGTTTTGAGGTATGGAGAGCTGGCACGAGTATAAGTACTAGAATTGAGAAGAGGAGGGCAAGAACACCTCCTAGTTTGTTTGGAATTGATCGAAGAATGGCGTAGGCAAATAGGAAATATCATTCTGGCTTAATATGTGGGGGTGTGACTATCGGGTTTGCTGGGGTGAAGTTGTCGGGGTCACCAAGCAGGTTTGGATTAAAAAGCGCAAGTGATGTAAGAGTAGCAATTAAAATAATGAACCCTAAAAAGTCCTTATAGGTAAAGTAAGGGTGGAATGGGATTTTATCAGTATCTGAGTTTAACCCTACTGGGTTATTTGATCCTGTTTCGTGCAAAAAGATAATGTGAAGGAGACTGGCACCTACAACTACGAATGGGAAGAGAAAGTGGAAGGCAAAGAATCGTGTTAGAGTAGCATTGTCAACTGAAAACCCTCCTCAAATTCATTGTACTAAAACATTTCCAATGTAGGGGACTGCGGAGAGGAGGTTAGTAATTACTGTGGCTCCTCAAAATGATATTTGTCCTCATGGAAGTACGTACCCAACAAATGCAGTTATTATAACTAGAAGAAATAGGATGACCCCAACATTTCATGTTTCTTTATATAAATAGGATCCATAGTAGAGTCCTCGAGCAATATGTATATAAAGACAAATGAAGAAAAATGAGGCTCCGTTTGCATGCAGATTTCGAATTAGCCAGCCATAATTTACATCTCGGCAGATGTGAGCTACAGAAGAAAAGGCGGTAGAGATGTCTGATGTATAATGTATGGCTAGAAATAATCCTGTAAGGATTTGTGTAATTAAACATAATATGAGAAGAGACCCAAAGTTTCATCAAGCGGAGATGTTTGACGGAGCTGGTAGATCTACTAAAGCGTCGTTAACAATTTTTAATAATGGATGATTTTTTCGTAGGCTTGCCATTAAATTTTTATTTGTTTTAGTTAATAAAGTATGAGTATTATGATTACTAGAATGTTTGTAAGGAAAAACATTGCTAAGTAGTTTTTAATCAGTCCTTGTTGTGGGTTATTAACAATTTTGATTAAAGGAATTTGGGCTTTTGTAATTCCTTTTGGTCCAGTTATTTCAAATCATGTTTGGTCAACTATTTGTGTGGCTGCTGTTTGTCCTAAAGTAAGATTAAGTTTTGGGGCCATTCGGTGAATAATCGTGGGGAAGAAGGCTAATGAATTTGAAAAGTTGTGTGTTGTTATGTTAGGGTGAATTTTTAATTGTTTGCTTGTTAGATTTGTTAGTTCTATAGCTATTAATAAGCCTATAATAGTTACTAGTAGGGCGCTTAATTTAAGGGAGGCTGGTATGGTTAAAATTGGAGTTTTTGTTGGCAGAAAATTTGATGTAATAATGAGTCCTGCAACGATGCTTCCTCAGGCCAGTCGTTTGATTGGATTAATAATTATCTGGTTGTTTTCATTTGTTGGAGTGATGGGATTAGATCGGGGTTGGCCTATAAGGGCAAAATAAACAATTCGAAGACTATAAATGGCTGTGAATGAGGTAGCGATTAGAGTAAGGACAAGGGCTCAGGCGTTAAGGTTTGACGTATTTATTGCTTCAATGATTGCGTCTTTGGAAAAGAATCCTGCTAAAAATGGTATGCCTGTGAGGGCAAGGCTTCCGATCGTCATACATGAAGAGGTGATAGGTAGTATTTTGTGAAGTCCGCCTATTTTTCGAATGTCTTGTTCGTCACTTAGGCTATGAATAATAGATCCAGAACATAAAAATAACATGGCTTTAAAGAAAGCGTGTGTGCAGATATGTAAAAATGCTAGTTGAGGTTGGTTTAGTCCAATAGTTACTATTATTAGTCCTAGTTGGCTTGAGGTTGAAAATGCGACGATTTTTTTAATATCATTTTGTGTGAGTGCGCATGTGGCTGTAAATAAAGTAGTTAGTGCTCCTAAGCAAAGGCAAGTTGTTAAAATTGTTTGATTGTTTTCTATTATAGGGTGAAGTCGAATTAGTAGAAAAATTCCTGCAACAACTATTGTGCTTGAATGTAATAGGGCGGACACTGGCGTGGGGCCTTCTATTGCTGAGGGAAGTCATGGGTGTAGTCCAAATTGAGCGGACTTCCCTGTTGCTGCTAGGATAAGTCCTGCTAGAGGGAGTGTCAAGTTTATTTCTTTTGAGGTAATAAAAACTTGTTGAATTTCTCAGCTGTTCAAGTTTATTGCAATTCAGGCTATGCTAAGTACAAGGCCAATGTCTCCAACTCGGTTGTAAATAACGGCTTGCAGGGCTGCGGTATTGGCGTCTGCTCGTCCGTGTCATCATCCGATTAATAAAAATGATATAATTCCTACGCCTTCTCATCCAATAAATAATTGAAATATGTTGTTGGCAGTAACTAGTAGAATTATTGCTACAAGAAACAATAGTAGATTTTTAAAGAATCGGTTGATGTTTGGGTCAGCATGTATATACCATAAAGCAAATTCTAAAATAGATCAGGTTACGTACAGGGCAATAGGGGTGAAGATAACTGAGTACTGATCGAATTTAAAACTAACATTTAGGTCAAATGTTATTGTGTTGGTTCATTGTCAGTTTGTTGAGATTACTTCTACTCCTTGGTCTAAAAAAATACATAGTGGAATTAAGCTAATAAAAAATGATATTTGGACGGCGGTTTTTACATGGGTGTGAGCTCAGTCTTTTTTTGTTGGAATAGGAGAAAGTGATGTAAAAATTGGATAGGTTAATAGGGCTAGGATTATAAGGAGGCTTGAGTTTAAGACTAGAGTTGTCAGGGGCATAGCTACCACTTGGAGTTGCACCAAGAGTTTTTGGTTCCTAAGACCAATGGATGGGCTGTTATCCTTTGGTAGCCGAGTGAGCCGCAGATTTTAACTGCGGGCTTAAAAGGTTAGCAATCTTTAAGGTTAGATTTTACTCTCTCGGTAGATAAGGAGTTTTCATTTCCTATCCTTAGAGTCACGGTCTAATGTCTTTGTTAAACTATATCTACACAGAAAGGCCCCTCAGATTGGTATTGGGTTTAGGGTTAATAAAATTACTGGGATCAGGTGTATAGAAATAAGAAAGTGTTCTCGGGAATGAGATGGCTCTAGGTTAGTGATATGGTTTGGTGTGGGGCCTCGTTGTGTTATCAGGAATATATACAGAGAGTATCCTGCTGTAATTAAAGTACCTAGGCCGGTAATAATAATTGATCAGTAGGATCAGTTAAATATGGCCGTAATAATTATAATCTCTCCTATAAGGTTGGGTAAAGGAGGTAGTGCTAGGTTAGCAAGGTTTATAATAAATCATCAGGAAGCTATTAGTGGAAGGATGGTTTGAAATCCTCGGGCTAAGAGTAGGGTTCGGCTATGAGTTCGTTCGTAATTTGTATTGGCTAGACAGAATAGGGCGGATGATACTAGTCCGTGGGCAATTATTAAGATTATGGCTCCTGTAAAGCCTCATGGGGTTTGAATAAAAATTCCCGCTGCTACAAGTCCTATATGGCTTACGGATGAATAGGCAATTATTGATTTTAAATCTGTTTGTCGGAGGCAGATCGAGCCGGTTATAATAATACCTCATAAAGCTAAAACAATAAATGGATAAGATAATTCTTTTGTTTGAGAATCTAGTAGGGCTATAATTCGTATTATTCCATATCCTCCAAGTTTTAGAAGGACGGCGGCTAGAATTATTGATCCGGCTACTGGGGCCTCAACGTGGGCTTTTGGAAGTCATAGGTGGACTCCGTATAATGGCATTTTAACTAGGAAGGCTATTAGGCAGGCCATTCATCATATTTTATCTCCTCATGAAATTAGGATGAGTGGTTTATTATATTGAATAATAAGTATTGAGAGAGTTCCTAATTCTTTTTGTAAAATTAGGAGGGCCACTAGAAGAGGCAGGGATCCTGTTAATGTATAAAATAAAAAATATGTTCCTGCGTTCAGTCGTTCTATCTGATTGCCCCATCGGGTAATAATAATTAGTGTTGGAATTAGAGTTGCTTCAAATATAATATAAAATATAATAATTTCTGTTGCCCCGAATGCTAGCGTTAATAATATTTGAAGGGAAATTAAAAGTGTAATATAGGTTCGTTGACGAGTTGTTGGTTCTTTTATCATATGGTTTTGGCTAGCTATAACTATTAGGGGCAAGAGTCAGCAGGATAAGATTAGCAGGGGGGTTGATAGTTGGTCTGTAGCTAAATATGGGTTTGATGTAGATCATGCTGTTTCTGAATCTCATTTTAGTCAGGTGAGGCTTATAGCAGAAATAAAAAAGCTTTGGTATGTAATTGTTGTTCATATCCATTTTTTATTAATTGTTCAAGTAGTTGGAATAAGTATAATTGTTGGAATAAGCACTTTTAACATTTTAGGATATTGAGGTTATTTAAATAAACTGTGCCGTGTGTTCGTGTGGTTGCGACTAAGAGGGCTAGGCCTGCACTGGCTTCACATGCAGAGAATGCTAATAAAATTATTGGTGTAGAGGAAAAAATATTTGATCCTGTTTGATAAGATCATATTGTTATGCTTATGTAGATGGATAGTATTATTATCTCTAGGCAGAGGAGGGCGGATAGAAGATATTTTCGGTTAAATGCTAGTCCTGAGAATCCTAGTATAAAAGTTAGTATAAAAGATAAATGAGTTGGTCCCATAAGACGGTCATGGTAATAAATCATGTTCGTCTGAGCCGAAATCAGGGGTCTTTAAATAGACTAACCGTCTATTCGGCTCATTCAAGACCTCCTTGAATTCATTCATAAATTAGTCCTACTGTAAGTAAAAAAAGAATAGACATTGCTCAAAAAAATGTTTGGGTAACATTTGGGAGCTGGTCACCTCATGGAAGCGGTAGGAGTAGGGCAATTTCTAGGTCAAATAAGATAAATAAAATTGCTACAAGAAAAAATCGAATTGAGAAGGGTAATCGTGCTGATCCTAGTGGATCAAATCCACATTCGTATGGTGAGAGTTTTTCTGAATCTGGGTTTATTTGTGGCAGTCAAAATGATACAATAATCAGAATACATGAGAGTATAGAGGTGATAATCATAATTGAAACAATTGGGTTCATTATTTCTCCTTGGTCTTTAGCCAAGATCTGGTGATTGGAAGTCTCCTATATTTAAATTATTACTAGAGAAATTATGAGCCTCATCAGTAGATTGATACGTATAGGAATAATCATACTACATCAACAAAGTGTCAGTATCATGCGGCAGCTTCAAATCCAAAGTGGTGTTCTGATGTAAAGTGATATTTCACCTGTCGTAAAAGGCAGACTGCTAAAAAGGTGGAACCAATAATTACATGAAGTCCGTGGAATCCTGTGGCCACAAAAAATGTTGAGCCGTAGACGCCGTCTGCAATTGTAAAAGGAGCTTCATAATATTCTATAGCTTGTAAGAATGTAAAATAAAATCCTAGGATAATAGTAAGGGTTAAGGAATGGACTGCTTGTTTTCGGTGGCCTTCTATAATGCTGTGATGAGATCAAGTTACTGTAACTCCTGAGGCTAATAGAACGGCTGTGTTTAATAGAGGTACTTCAAATGGGTCTAGTACAGTAATTCCTGTGGGAGGCCAGCATCCTCCTAATTCTGGGGTAGGGGCAAGGCTAGAGTGGTAAAAAGCTCAGAAGAATCCAAGGAAAAAAAACACTTCTGATGTAATGAATAAAATTATTCCATATCGTAGGCCCTTTTGTACTGGAAGAGTGTGATGGCCTAGATATGTTCCTTCTCGAACAATATCTCGTCATCATTGATATATTGTTATTAGTAATAGAATTATGCCTACTGTTACGAGGGTAGTGTTTTGAAAGTGAAATCATATGGCAGTCCCTGATGTAACCAGAAATGCTGCTGTTGCGCCCGTTAGAGGTCAAGGGCTAGGGTCGACTATGTGAAATGCGTGTGCTTGGTGTGCCATTATACGTTTTCTTGAAGATAGAGGCTTAGTAGGAGGATGAAGACATAAGCCTGAATTATAGCAACTGCCACTTCTAAAAGAGTTAATAGGAAAAGAACAGTAAATGTTAGAACGGCTACTGTTGGCATGAGTGGTAATAATACAAATGCAGCGGTAGCGATAAGTTGAATAAGGAGATGACCAGCTGTAAGATTTGCTGTTAGTCGTACTCCTAGAGCAAGAGGTCGGATGAGTAGACTAATTGTTTCAATAATAATAAGGACTGGAATTAGAGGAATTGGTGTGCCTTCCGGCAGAAGATGTGCTAGTGAGATTGTTGGTTGATTTCGTATTCCAATAATTACGGTTGCAAGTCATAATGGTACTGCGAATCCAAGGTTAAGAGATAGTTGGGTGGTAGGAGTGTAGGTGTATGGTAAAAGACCTAGTATGTTAATAGAAATAAGAAATAGTATTAGGGCTGTAAGTAGAGCTGCTCATTTGTGCCCGAGACTATTAATTGGGGTGAAGATTTGCTGTGTAAATTGGCTAATGAATCATCCTTGAAGAGTTAAAAGTCGATTGTTGACTCATCGTAGGGAAGGTGAGGGAAAAAGTAATCCTGGGAGTGTTAGTGCAATAGCAATAAGTGGAATTCATAATAGTACGGGGGATATAAATTGGTCAAAAAATCCTAATACCATGGTCAACTTCAAGTTTCTAATTCTGGTTTTTTTGCTTTTTGTGGGTTTGGTTCATTAGTAAAGGTATGAGAAATGACTTTTGATGGAATAATAATTAAAAATGCGGCTCACGAGAAAATTAAAATTGCGAGCCAGGGGGTGGGGTTTAATTGTGGCATACTTTCACTAAGGGTGGTTGGGAGGCACCAATTCTTTAGCTTAAAAGGCTAACGCTTTTCCCTGTTTAGCTTCTTAATGAGGCTTCTTGCAGTATTATTGAGGATCAATTTTCAAATTGTTGAAGGGGGACTGCTTCGACCACAATTGGTATAAAGCTATGATTAGCCCCGCAGATTTCAGAGCATTGTCCGAAGAACACTCCGGGACGGGCAGCAATAAATGCTATTTGGTTTAGACGGCCTGGGACGGCATCTATTTTAACTCCCAGAGAGGGGACTGCTCACGAGTGAAGAACATCCTCTGCTGTTACTAGAATTCGAATTGGGGATTCTATTGGAATCACTATTCGGTGGTCAGTTTCCAATAAGCGAAATTGGCCTGGTGTAAGATCCTGAGTAGGGATTATATATGAGTCAAATCCTAAGTCCTCATAGTCTGTGTATTCGTAGCTTCAATATCATTGGTGTCCTACCGCTTTAATTGTTAGATGGGGGTCGTTAATTTCGTCTATTAAATAAAGAATTCGAAGAGAGGGAAGGGCAATAAGGATTAAAATTACTGCTGGTAAAATTGTTCATACAATTTCAATTTCTTGTGAGTCTAAAATATATGTATTTGTTAAATTTGTAGACACTATGGCTACAATAATATAAAGCACAAAAGTGCTGATGAGAAAAACAATTATTAATGCATGATCATGGAAGTGAATTATTTCTTCTATGACGGGTGATGCTGCATCTTGGAATCCTAGTTGTGAGGGTTGTGCCATTAATATTGACACGCCGGGTTTCAACCAGCAATTCTGTCTTGACAAGGCAGTGTAATTTTGTTACTAGTGTCATATAAGAAGAAAGTGGCAGAGTGGTCATGTGACTGGCTTGAAACCGGTAAATGGAGGTTCAATTCCTTCCTTTCTTGAATGTTAAATTAATATTTAAAAATTATTGTAGATGGTTAACTCGGACGAATGCTGGTTCTTCAAATGTATGGTAGGGTGGTGGGCAGCCGTGTAGTCATTCAACGTTTGAGGCTGTCTGTTCTACTCATTTTACTTCTCGTTTTGCAGCAAATGCCTCTCATAAAATAAATAAGAATAAAACTACGGCGGTTAATGATACTAAGGACCCAATAGAGGAAATAGTATTTCATAATGTATAGGCATCTGGATAGTCAGAGTAGCGTCGAGGTATTCCGGCTAGTCCTAAGAAGTGTTGCGGGAAGAAGGTCATGTTTACTCCTGCAAATATTACCCCGAAGTGAATTTTAGTTCAGAGGCTGTGTAAGGTATAGCCAGAAAATAGTGGAAATCAGTGGACGAAGCCTCCCATAATTGCAAATACGGCTCCTATTGATAGTACATAGTGAAAATGTGCGACGACATAATATGTGTCATGAAGCACAATGTCAATAGATGAATTTGCTAATACAATGCCTGTAAGGCCTCCAACTGTAAATAGGAAAATAAATCCGAGTGCTCAAAGAAGAGGGGTATCTCATTTGATTGTTCCTCCATGCAGAGTTGCTAGTCAGCTAAAGACTTTAACTCCTGTGGGAATAGCAATAATTATTGTAGCTGATGTAAAGTAGGCTCGAGTGTCAACATCTATTCCTACTGTAAACATATGATGTGCTCAAACAATAAAGCCTAAGAGACCAATAGCCATCATGGCTCATACTATTCCTATATAGCCGAATGGTTCTTTTTTACCAGAGTAGTAGGCAACAATGTGTGAAATTATTCCAAAGCCTGGTAAAATCAAAATATACACTTCTGGGTGACCGAAAAATCAGAATAGATGTTGATAGAGGATTGGGTCTCCTCCCCCTGCTGGGTCGAAGAAGGTGGTGTTAAGATTTCGATCGGTTAAAAGCATTGTAATGCCAGCAGCAAGGACTGGGAGTGATAATAATAGTAGTACAGCAGTAACTAGAACCGACCATACGAATAGAGGAGTTTGATATTGTGTAGTGGCTGGCGGTTTTATATTAATAATAGTAGTGATAAAATTGATGGCCCCTAAGATAGACGAGATCCCTGCTAAATGTAGAGAAAAGATTGTTAGGTCAACTGAGGCTCCGGCGTGGGCTAAATTACCTGCTAGTGGGGGGTACACGGTTCATCCTGTTCCTGCCCCGGCTTCAACTCCAGATGAGGTTAATAGTAAAAGAAATGATGGTGGTAATAGTCAGAAGCTTATGTTATTTATTCGTGGAAATGCTATATCTGGGGCTCCAACTATTAATGGTACTAGTCAATTGCCAAATCCTCCAATTATAACTGGTATAACTATAAAGAAGATTATTACAAAGGCATGTGCTGTGACGATGACATTATAAATCTGGTCATCTCCAAGGAGAGCTCCAGGTTGACTTAATTCGGCTCGAATTAGCAGGCTTAAAGCGGTTCCTACTATGCCAGCTCAAGCACCAAATACTAAATAGAGGGTGCCAATGTCTTTGTGATTAGTGGAAAAGAATCAACGGTTAATTGCCACAGGTAAGATGGCTGAATGTTTAAGCGGTGGGCTGTAGTCCCATAAACAGAGGTTTAACCCCTCTTCTTATCAGGTTCGATAGTGTATAACACGTCAGATTGCAAATCTGAAAATGCGGATAATCCTTGCTCGGACCTATCATTTCTCTCTTCCCTTCCCCCTCCGTGGGGAGGGGGAAATGATAGGTGAATGCCCGTTGGTTTGGGCGCTTAGCTGTTAACTAAGATTTTGTGGGATCAAAGCCCTCTCATCTAGAAAAGGCCTTAGCTTAATTAAAGCTTTTGATTTGCATTCAAATTATGTGGGGTAAAACCCGCAGGTCTTAATCAGGGACTAGGAGATTTTAACTCCTGCTTAAAGCTTTGAAGGCTTTTGGTCTAGATTTATCCTAAGTCTCTATATCATTACTGCTATTAATATAGGGGTGACTGGTAATAGTATAATTGCTATGGCTGTTATGCCAGGTAGTGGTGTTGGTATTAGTGCGGATTTTAGTTGTCATGGGGTTTTTGCGTTGTTTGTGTTTGGGGAAATGGTTAATGTTATGGCATAGCAGATTCGTATATAAAAGAATAAGCTTAGTAGGGCAGTTATTGCTATAATTGTGGCTGTAAGTGGAAGTTCCTGTTTAGTTAGTTCTTGTAGGATAAGTCATTTTGGCATAAATCCTGTTATTGGTGGGAGGCCTCCAAGAGATAACATGGCCGTTATAATAATGACCGTAATGATTGGGGTTTTTGCCCAGTTTGTTCCTAATGAATTTATTTTTGTTACTGATACAGTTTTTAGGGCTATAAATACCGTTGATGTTATTAAGATGTAAATTATTAGGTTTAATAATATAAGTTTTGGTGAATAGGTTAAGACAATTATTATTCATCCCATGTGAGCAATTGATGAGTAGGCTAGAATTTTTCGTAATTGTGTCTGATTTAGTCCTCCTCACCCTCCGATAATAGCTGAGGTTAGTCCAATAAAAATTATTGTTGTTTGATTGATTTCTAGGGATAGTTGATAAATTAAAATTATTGGGGCTAGTTTTTGTCATGTCGATAGGATTAGCCCAATGTTTAAGTCTAGTCCTTGTAGTACTTCTGGAAGTCAGAAGTGTATTGGGGCGAGTCCTGTTTTTAATCCTAGGGCTAGTATCATAATAGTAATAATTGCAGGGTGAAAGGGTTGTTTAATTTCTCAGTTTCCTGTGATTCATGCATTTAGGGCAGCGGAGAATAAGGCAAGTGCTGTTGCTGTGGCTTGTGTTAAAAAATATTTTGTTGTGGCTTCTACTGCTCGTGGGTGATGGTGTTGAGATATCAATGGTAAAATAGCTAGAGTACTAATTTCTAGTCCTATTCAGGCGAGCAGTCAGTGTGAGCTAGCAAATGTAGTTGTAGTTCCTAACCCCAGGCTTATAATAATAATGAAAAGTACATACGGGCTCATTAGTAAGGGAAGGGGTTCAACCGTCATTTCCGGGGTATGGGCCCGATAGCTTAATTAGCTGATCTTACTAGGAAGTAGTGTAGTGGAAGCGCTAAGAGTTTTGATCTCTTAAGGATGGGTTCGAATCCCTTCTTTCTAAAGGAAATAGGGAGATTTTAACTCACATGTTTCACTCTATCAAAGTGGTCCTTATTCTTTTCGGGCATATTTCCTTGTTTCTAGGAGGGGGGTAGGCTTGCTAAAGCAGTAGGTAGGGCTAAGTTTCAGATGACAAGGGCAAGAGAGAGGGGTAGGAAGTTTTTTCAGATTAAGTGTATAAGTTGGTCGTAACGGAATCGGGGGTATGAGGCTCGTACTCATAAAAATAGGATTGAGAGAAGTGTAGCTTTAATTATGAGGTTAATTGTAGTTAGTTCTGGGAAGATGGGGTTGTGTATTGCTCCAATAAAAAGAATTGTAGATAGTGTGTTTATTAATAAAATATTTGAGTATTCAGCTAAGAAAAATAGGGCGAAAGGGCCACCAGCATATTCTACGTTAAATCCTGATACTAATTCTGATTCTCCTTCTGTTAAGTCAAATGGGGCCCGGTTTGTCTCTGCTAGCGTGGAGACGTATCATATTGCTGCAAGGGGTCAGGTTGGGGCAATTAGTCATGTTGTTTCTTGAGCGGTATTAAATGTTTTTAAGTCAAATCCTCCTACAATGATAATAATTGATAGTAGAATTAGTCCTAGGCTAACTTCATATGAAATGGTTTGTGCTACTGCTCGAAGTGCGCCAATAAGGGCGTATTTTGAATTTGAGGCCCATCCAGAGCCTAGGATGGAATAAACTGCTAGACTTGATAAGGCTAGGACAAAAAGGACTCCTAGACTAAGTTCTACTACTGGATATGGTATGGGCATAGGGGCTCATATTGTTAAAGCGATGGCTAGTGCTAGTGTTGGAGCAATAAGGAAAAGTATTGGGGATGAGGTTGATGGTCGAATAGGTTCTTTAATAAATAATTTTACTCCGTCGGCAATTGGTTGTAGTAGGCCATATGGCCCTACAATGTTAGGGCCTTTTCGTAGTTGTATATATCCTAGTACTTTTCGTTCTAGTAGTGTTAAAAATGCTACTGCTAGGAGGATCGGAATAATATAGACTAAGGGATTAGCGATGTGAATAAGAATAAGATTCATAGCTGAAGGAGGGGGGTTGAACCCCTGAATTAAAGGTCTTAGGCCTTCCGCAATTACCAGGCTCTGCCACCTTAGCGTGCCATAATCTTTGGCTTTATAGATGTTCACCCTTACTTCTTTATTTGTTTTCAGAGGGTGGGTGGTGGGGCTTGCTTTTAGAATTGGCCCCCCTTCTCCGGCCCTTTCGTACTAGGAAAAGGTACTTTCATAGATAGAAACCGACCTGGATTACTCCGGTCTGAACTCAGATCACGTAGGGCTATTAATCGTTGAACAAACGAACCCTTAACAGCGGCTGCACCGTTAGGATGCCCTGATCCAACATCGAGGTCGTAAACCCTTTCGTTGATATGGGCTCTGGGAAAGGATTGCGCTGTTATCCCTAGGGTAACTTGGTTCATTGCTCAGGGGTGGGCCCCTGGGTCGTTTATTGGTCAAAAATTTTGTTGCTTAGAAGTGTTTTTCTTGGCTTAGGGTTATTTTTCCCATTCCATGTGGGGGTTTTGTTTTTCCCCGTGGTCGCCCCAACCGAAGGCACTTTGTCATAAATACTTGTTTTTCTCGTTTTTAGGTCTTTTGGGAAGTTTGGTCTTTTACATATTTGGTTGGTGCCTAAAGCTCCATAGGGTCTTCTCGTCTTATGTTTTTATACCCGCTTCTGCACGGGTAGATCAATTTCATTGACTGGGGGGAGGAGACAGTAAAACCCTCGTCTTGCCATTCATACAGGTCTTTATTTAAAAGACAGGTGATTACGCTACCTTTGCACGGTCAAAATACCGCGGCCGTTGAACCAATTGTCACTGGGCAGGCAGGACCTCCAATACATTCTATTTGCAGGAGGCGGTGTTTTTGGTAAACAGGCGAGGTTTATGTTTGCCGAGTTCCTTCTTCCCCTTTTAGTCTTTCCTTGGTGGTACTCCTGTGTTGGGTTAACGGTTGTTTCAATAGGTTTTTCTTGTGTATTAATTTTTTTGTTTTTCCCTCTTTTTGGGTCCGTTAGTTGTCAGTGGTTTGTCCGTTCTAATTTACACGTGTGCCTGGAGAGGGTCTAGTTTCTCTTATTACTAATTTTAGCATTATTTCTCCTATAAAATAGGGCGGCTTAATATTGTTAGGAAATTAGGAGTGGTTATTTTTATTTTTGGTCTGGCTGTTCTTGAGCTTTAACGCTTTCTTTTATAGGTGGCTGCTTTCGGGCCCACTGTTGAAAGTCATGTCCTTTTTAAATGTAATCCTTATTTACCTGGATAAGGTTGTGTTCTTTTTCGAAGGAGCTGTACCCCCTTCGACTAACTCTCATATGTTACTTTATTCTTTCTTTTTGATTTAAGAAACCTATAAGGCTGAACTTATATTCTTTTCTTAAGCAACCAGCTATAACTAGGCTCGGTAGGCTTTTCACCTCTACTCGGAAGTCTTCCCACTCTTTTGCTACAGAGACGGGTTGGTCCTTTTAGACTGCTTCGGAGTAGCTCGTCTAGTTTCGGGGTCTCAGACTATGGTGCTTCTTGCTTGAGTTTTGCTTGCTAAATCATGATGCAAAAGGTACGAGTGCAAGTCTCTGCTTTTTTATGCTTTTATGGGTTTTTTCATTTCTTTTTCAGCTTTCCCTTGCGGTACTTTTTCTATAGCTCTAAGATGTCCTTTTCTGTCGCCCATACTAGGGTGGGAGAATGTTTTATTTTTTAATTGTTTTGTTTTGTGATTTATGGTTGATTGTTTTGTTTAATATTTAGGCTAGCTGTTTTGCTTAGAGTGACCTGGTTTGCACGGGTGTCTTCTCGGTGTAAGGGAGATGCTTTAACTTTTAGCTACATTCTATTTATCCAAGTGCACCTTCCGGTACACTTACCATGTTACGACTTGCCCCCTCTGCTGGCTAAACTAAGTGTTTATTAAACTGAATCGTTTAAATGCCATGAGGAGAGTGACGGGCGGTGTGTACGCGCCTCAGAGCCAACTTCAAAAGAACTCTCTATTGTCTTTTTACTGCTAAATCCACCTTCAGTTGTGTTTTCTTTCATAGTACTTTTCGTAATGTTCTGGGTTAGAAAATGTAGCCCATCTCTTCCCACTTCATTAACTACACCTCGACCTGACTTTTTGGGCATAGCCCATTTGGCTTGCTATCTGTCTTTCATAAGGCAAGCTGGGGACGGCGGTATATAGGTTGATTTAACTAGAAGCGGTGAGGTTAAACGGGGGTTATCGGTTATAGAACAGGCTCCTCTAGGTGGGTTTGAGGCACCGCCAAGTCCTTTGGGTTTTAAACTTTGCTCGTAATCCCCTGGCGGATGATGTTTGTGTATTATCATCTTTGTTTACAGTTAAGCATAGTGGGGTATCAAATCCCAGTTTGTTTCTTTACGGTCGTGAATTCAAGTAATGTTTAAAGTTACTTTCGTTGTTGTTTTTCAGGTTTTTGTAAGCTTGATACGGCATGAAAGCTGTTCTTCTTTAGTTGTTTTTTTCTCTAATCACGCTTTACGCCGGGAGGTATCAATTTGAGTCATACGTATAACCGCGGTGGCTGGCACGAATTTTACCGGCTCTATTTGGTCTTAATTAGGTCGAGCTTTCGCTCATATTATAATATTAATCACTGCTGTATGCCCTTGGGGGTGTGGCTTAGCAAGGCGTTTTGGGCTACCGGGTAGGTGTGCCTGATGCCGGCTCCTCTTCTTCATTAGAGGAAAGAGGGCATTCTCACGGGGGCGCGGGTACTTGCATGTGTAATTTAGGCCATAATTGATATTAAAGTCAGGACCAAGCTTTTGTGCCATCGAAACCTTTTAAGGTTTAATCTTGGTATCTTCAATACCATGCTTTGTTTTAAGCTACGTTGAC